ATTGGTTCTTTTTTGTATATCCTTATTCTATATTCTATCGAACTCGTATTTTGTAGCTGCTGCGCAGCTCCTTATTTATGTAGGAGCTATAAATGTTTTAATTATTTTTGCTGTGATGTTCATGAATGGTTCAGAATATTATGATTACGAAGATTTTCAGCTTTGGACCGTTGGGGATGGAGTTACTTCAATGGTTTGTACAAGTCTTTTTATTTCACTAATTACTATTATTCCAGATACGTCCTGGTATGGGATCATTTGGACTACAAAATCAAACCATATTTTAGAGCAAGATTTGATAAGTAATAGTCAACAAATTGGAATTCATTTATCAACAGATTTTTTTCTTCCATTTGAACTCATTTCAATAATTCTTTTAGTCGCTTTAATAGGTGCAATTGCTATAGCTCGTCAATAATAAATCTTTCAAATGAGGAATTCAAATACAATCGAGGGAAAAATAATGTTATAATCCTTTAATTTGAGTGCCTGTCTAAAACTACAATCTAATCAATTTAGTTTTCTATTTATCTATTCCCAATACATTCCCTTATTTTATTCCATACGTGTTAGAATTGACTGGATTGAATTATTGTTCAGATTGAAATGAATCAAGATCAAGATTGATAAGGAGTTGGTTAATGATGCTCGAACATGTACTTGTTTTGAGTGCCTATTTATTTTCTATTGGTATTTATGGATTGATCACAAGTCGAAATATGGTTAGAGCCCTTATGTGTCTTGAACTTATATTAAATTCAGTTAATATAAATTTTGTAACGTTTTCTGATATGTTTGATAATCGTCAATTAAGAGGAGACATTTTCTCCATTTTTATTATAGCTATTGCAGCCGCCGAAGCAGCTATTGGATTAGCTATTGTTTCATCAATTTATCGTAACAGAAAATCAACTCGTATTAACCAATCAAATTTGTTGAATAAATAATATTAGGAAAGGAATTTGGAATATTCAAAAATGACTTCCAATCAGCAGGTTTGATATGGGTAAGGTATGATCGTGTTTGCCAAAACAGAAGAAATCAAAGCACTTTTGCCATCGCGCATAAACAATTCAAGTACATTGATTCTGATCACTCATTGATTCGTCTGGTATCTAAATACAGGATTTATTTATAAGTTGTTTTACTAGACCGAAAATTCACGACGTTAAAAAATGTATAGATCCAATGTCACACTCAGTAAAGATTTATGATACATGTATAGGATGTACTCAATGTGTCCGAGCGTGCCCCACCGATGTATTAGAAATGATACCCTGGGACGGATGTAAAGCTAAACAAATAGCTTCTGCTCCAAGGACCGAGGACTGTGTTGGTTGTAAGAGATGTGAATCCGCCTGTCCAACGGATTTCTTGAGTGTTCGAGTTTATTTATGGCATGAAACAACCCGCAGTATGGGTCTAGCTTATTGATACGTTTCATAAAACTTTACTTAAAATCCATTTAAAATCCATTTTATTTTTTTTACCGACAAAATCCGTGCTCAAAATAAAATCAAAATAGTTTGAGCACGGATTTTTATGGCCCAAGTGTATCTTGTCTTTACTACGAATCATTTTCCTTTCTTAACAATAATTGTAGTTTTGCCAATATTTTCGGGTTCTTTAATTTTCCTTCTTCCACATAAGGGCAATAGAGTAATCCGCTGGTATACTATATGTATATGTATGTTAGAACTTCTTCTAATGACTTATGCATTCTGTTATCATTTCCAATCGGATGATTCATTAATACAACTAGGGGAAGATTATAATTGGATCCGTTTTTTTGATTTTCATTGGAGATTAGGAATAGATGGACTCTCTATAGGACCCATTTTACTGACGGGATTCATCACTACTTTAGCTACTTTAGCGGCTTGGCCGGTTACTCGAGATTCTCGATTATTTAATTTCCTGATGTTAGCAATGTATAGTGGGCAAATTGGATTGTTTTCTTCTCGGGACCTTTTACTTTTTTTCCTCATGTGGGAGTTAGAATTAATTCCCGTTTATTTACTTGTATCCATGTGGGGAGGAAAAAAACGTCTCTACTCAGCTACAAAATTTATTTTGTACACCGCAGGGGGTTCTGTTTTTCTTTTACTGGGAGTTCTGGGTATCGGTTTATATGGTTCTAATGAACCAACATTAAATTTTGACATATTATCTAACCAAGCCTATCCCTTGGCTTTGGAAATAATATTATATATTGGATTTTTTATTGCTTTTGCTGTCAAATTACCAATTATACCACTACATACATGGTTACCAGATACCCATGGGGAAGCACATTATAGTACTTGTATGCTCCTAGCCGGAATCTTATTAAAAATGGGAGCTTATGGATTAGTTCGGATCAATATGGAATTATTTCCTCATGCTCATTCTATATTTTCTCCTTGGTTAATGATAGTAGGCGCAATGCAAATAATCTATGCAGCTTCAACATCTCTAGGTCAACGCAATTTAAAAAAAAGAATAGCCTATTCCTCTGTAT